TAAGAAAAAAAGTGCAGCACCAATAAAGCCATGAGAGATTATTTGTAAAATGGCTCCATTAAGTCCCGTATCAGTTATAGAACTAATTCCTATAATTATGAAACCCATGTGAGATACAGAGGAATAGGCTATTCTTTTTTTTAAATTACGTTGCCCGAGAGATGTTGAAGCTGCATAGATTATTTGTATTGTGCCTATTATTATCAACCAAGGAGAAAATATAAAATGAGCATGGGGTAATAGTTCCATATTGATACGAACCAATCCATACGCTCCCATTTTTAATAAGATTCCAGCTAGAAGCATACAAGTACTGTAATGTGCTTCTCCATGGGTATCTGGTAACCATGTATGTAAAGGAATAATCGGTAATTTGACAGCAAAAGCAATAAAAAATCCAATATAGAATATTATTTCTAATGCCAGAGGGTACGATTGATTAACTAATGTTTCAAAATTGAATGTTGGTTCATTGGAACCATATAAACCAACACCCAGAGCTCCCATTAATAGGAAAATGGAACCCCCTGCAGTATACAAAATAAACTTAGTAGCTGAGTAGAGACGTTTCTTTCCTCCCCACATAGATAAAAGTAGATAAACAGGAATTAATTCTAATTCCCACATTATGAAAAAAAGTAAAAGGTCTCGGGACGAAAACGATCCTATTTGGCCACTGTACATTGCTAACATCAGGAAATAGAATAATCGAGAATCTCGAGTAACTGGCCAAGCCGCTAAAGTAGCTAAAGTGGTGATGAATCCCGTCAGTAAAATGGGTCCTATCGAAAGTCCATCTATTCCTAATCTCCAGTGAAAATCAAAAAAATTTATCCATTTATAATCTTCTGCCAGTTGGATTAATGGATCGTCCGGTTGGAAATGATAACAGAATGCGTAGGTTGTTAGAAGGAGCTCTAGCATTGAAATACATATGGTATACCACCGGATAACCTTATTTCCCCTATGAGGAAGAAAGAAAATTAAAGAACCTGCAAATATGGGCAAAACTACAATTGTAGTTAACCAAGGAAAATAATTCATGGTAAAGACAAGATACACTTGAGCCAAAAAAACCCGTACCCGAAATATAATATATTTCGGGTACGGGTTTTTGTCGGTAAAAAAAATCCAAATAGAATAGAATGGATTCAAGTGGAGTTTTCTGAAACGTATCAATAAGCTAGACCCATACTGCGGGTTGTTTCAGGCCCTAAATAAACTCGAACACTTAAAAAATCGGTTGGACAGGCAGATTCACATCTCTTACAACCAACACAGTCCTCTGTTCTTGGAGCAGAAGCTATTTGTTTAGCCTTACATCCATCCCAAGGTATCATTTCTAATACATCTGTAGGACAAGCTCGTACACATTGAGTACACCCTATACATGTATCATAAATCTTTACTGAATGTGACATTGAATCTATAATTTTTTTTAACTTCATTAATTTTCGATCTAGTTCTAGTAAAGTAAATGAACCACATATTCAAATACCAGACGAATCAATGATTTACCAGAATTTTTGAATTAATCTACTTCTGGATTGGATTGGATCGGCTTATTAGAAAATAAATAAAAAAAGGAGGTCCAAAATACTTTGATTTATTCCATTTTTGGAAGTATGATTATACCTTAAGGTGCCATACTTAGTAATCTAATTTGAATTAATGACTATTAAAATTTCAATTTCTATAATTCTAATATATCTATAATTCGAATATAATAGAATTCAAAAAAAAAAAAGACTACTTATTCAATAAATTCGATTGATTGATACGAGTTGATTTTCTGTTACGATAAATTGAGGAAACAATAGCCGGTCCAATAGCTGCTTCAGCGGCTGCAATAGCTATAACAAAAATTGAGAAAATGTTTCCTTTTAACTGGCGACTATCAAAAAAATCAGAAAATGTTACAAAATTTAGATTAACTGCATTCAATAGAAGTTCAAGACACATAAGAGCCCGAACCAAATTTCGGCTCGTGGCTAATCCGTAGATTCCTATAGAAAATAAATAGGCACTCAAAACAAGTACATGTTCGAGCATCATTAACCAACTCCTTATCAATCTCGATTCATTTCAATATGAACAACAATTAAACCGATTTGATTGACTAGAATATAAGAAGTTCGAATAGAGAAATTTAAGAACAAAAAAATAGTTTGTTAATAAATCGAACTATAAAGTATTTCCGTTTTATGCATCAATTCGAATAAAATGGAATGGAAATGAATAGGATAAAATTTCATTTTTATTTGGATTGCTAGTTTTAAAAATAAATTATTGACTTATTGGCGAGCCACAGAAATTGCACCTATTAAAGCAACTAAAAGAATTATTGAAATGAGTTCAAATGGAAGAAAAAAATCTGTTGATAAATGAATTCCAATTTGTTGACTAGTATTTATCAAATCTTGTTCTAGAATCTGGTTTGATCTTGTAGTCCAAATAATCCCATACCATGACGTATTTAGAATAGTAATAATTAATGAAACAAAAAGACTTGTACAAACCAACAAAGTAGCCCCATCCCCAACAGTCAAAAGATGAAAATCTTTGCCATATTCTGGCCCACTCATGAACATTACAGCAAATATTATTAATACATTTATAGCTCCTATATAAATAAGTAGTTGTGCAGAAGCTAGAAAATGCGAGTTTGCTAGAATATAAAATAAAGATATACAAACAAGAACCAATCCCAGTGAAAAGGCAGAAAAAATAGGATTGGTAAATAATACCACTCCGAGACTCCCTAATATAAGACCTGACCCCAGAAAGACTAAAAGAAAATCATGTATTGGTCCAGGTAAATCCATTATATGTAAAATAAGAGATAAAAAAATCGGAATTTTTCATGATCTTATTGACTTGAACAGGAAAAAAGAAGTTCATGCGCTACTAATTGCTAATTAAATGAAATCCTAATTTGATATACATATTAAAGGGACCCATCGAATTATTTTTTTATCTGAAAGAGTAGTTCGAAACTAAAACTATTTGAAATCATTACAGTAAACAGAATTTCAATACAAATTAAGTTGTGATTTTCATCAATCAATAGAATAGTGAATAGAATAGTCGGGATTTTTAATTATTGACCAAAAGAAAAAAATCAACTTTTTGAATTTCAATTTTAAATGAAATAAAAGAACCTTAGTAATTTCTTCCATCACAAGATTTTTCATTTGTTATGAGATTTCTCTTTTATTTGAGGCGAATTCAAAATTGTTCGAATTGTGTAATCATCCGTTATTGATATTGGTAAACGACCCAGAGCAATTTGATTATAATTTAATTCGTGACGATCATAAGTAGAAAGCTCATATTCTTCAGTCATTGATAAACAATTTGTTGGGCAATACTCAACACAATTACCACAAAATATACAGATTCCGAAATCAATGCTGTAATTAAACAATCGTTTCTTTCGAATATCTGTTTCCAATTTCCAATCAACAACAGGTAGATCTATAGGACATACACGAACACATACTTCACAAGCAATGCATTTATCAAATTCAAAGTGGATTCGACCACGAAAACGCTCCGATGTGATCAATTTTTCATAAGGGTATTGAATAGTTACGGGTAAACGGTTGGCATGAGATAGGGTAATCATAAAACTTTGACCAATGTACCTTGCCGCCCGTACTGCTTGTTGACCATAATTGATGAACCCAGTTACCATAGGGAACATATAGTAAATATCAATAATAAATTGGATTTTGTTTCTTTCTCTTGTTTGATACAAGTTGTGAATTGAATTTGAATATTTGAATATAGTGAATATCAAATATTCGATTTTTTTATTTTAATTTATAATGAAAGGAGTTGGGAAGATGTTGTTAATAATAGATTACCTAAAGAAATAGGTAAAAGAAATTTCCATCCAAGATTTAATAATTGGTCCATTCTCAGTCTAGGCAAAGTCCATCTTGTTGTGATAGGAATGAACAAGAACAAAAAAGTTTTCGCTAATGTAATGAAAATACCAATTGTTGTTCCAAAGACTCCATACGCTTTATTTATTTCCAAAAACTCAGGAATCAATATGTATGGAATAGAGAGATTCCAACCACCCAAGTAAAGAACCGTTACAAATAGTGAAGAGACTAGTAGATTTAAATAGGAAGCAACATAAAATAAACCAAATTTGATACCCGAATACTCGGTTTGATAACCTGCTACTAATTCTTCTTCTGCTTCTGGTAAATCAAAAGGCAATCTCTCGCATTCGGCTAGAGAAGAAATTATAAAAACAATAAACCCTATAGGTTGCCGCCACAAATTCCATCCCCAAAAACCGTATTTTGACTGCGCCTCAACTATATCAACTGTACTTGAACTGTTAGATAATCATAGTCGATGATAAGATCACTCTTATCATCGCTATTCCAGAACCGTACATGAGATTTTCACCTCATACGGCTCCTCGAGAGCCATAAATAAATCTAGGAACTGATTCGATATTCTTTAATCTTGATATACTTGTAGGATAGATAAAGTTAAAATAAATCGAAAGTTCCTGAATTAGACCAATGGAATTCTGTCTGCTATACTATAAAAAAGTGCTTCGGAATTGATCTTATCCTTTACTTTAAGTTTAAGAATTTCCATTTTTTTTATTGAGTAATGTAATAACTTAGATCCTTCAATAAAATACTCTTTTTACCAATATCAATAAATAGTTCACTTTATTTTATTTTTTCGATTCCGAAAAAGAATTAAACATTCATTATTTATGACATGACAAAAATTTCATTTCCATTAATATGGATATCAGATAAAAAAGATTTTTTTGCAATTCCATACTTTCTTTTCGTTCCTTTTCTTTCTTTTATTTAGGTTTAATATAAAAGAAAGTAAAAGTAAAGAATTACTTCGTTCCTGATAGTTATTCATATAATCGGTGGATAGGAGCATACTCTGGATCGGAATTTCATTTTTGGGAGTACTACTTGATTATTTCTACAAATTTAAAGCCCTAATTAGTATTTCTTTTATGTAGAAATGTCTCTTCGAATAACTTACATAATCTCTATTACGAATCCTTTGTGTACTTTGGTGTTCCTAATCATCCACTCATTTTTTCTCAATCTCTATGGTAATTCATGTCTGGAAATACATACAAAAGATAGTAAAAACTCCATAGAGTTGTTCTTTTCAACCCGCTTCAAGACATGATGACTTATTAACCAATCTTGGGGTAAAGAATCTTGACTGCTTATGTTTATTTTCGTTTAACCCCTGTACATAGGAAATGAGATTCCAATTTTTTACTGCGAATTTCGAAGCTGTTCTCTTTCACTCATCTAACTATCTAGTTTAGTTTAGCAATCCGGGCTAGTGAATAAAAAAAGAAAGAAAGATATATCTATTTAATACGTTTCATTTTTATTCTTAGAAACTTAAAAAGAAATGGAGGAAGACTTATGTCTCAACGAATCACACGTAGAGATATTGATAACACACATAGAGTTAATGGTATTTCATAACTAATTGATTGGGCAGCAGCCCGTAGACCACCTAAAAAGGAATATTTATTATTTGATCCATATCCTGACATAAGAAGTCCAATTGGAGCAATACTTGAAATGGCAATCCATAAAAAAACACCAATACTGAGATCGGCTAGAATAAGGCGATAGCCAAAAGGAATTACTGAATAACTTAGTAGAATTGATATGACTGCTATAGAGGGTCCGATACTAAATAAACGTGTATCCCCTCTAGATGGAAGAAGGTTCTCTTTCAAAAGTAGTTTTATCCCGTCTGCTAGAGCTTGAAGAATTCCCAAAGGGCCGGCGTATTCAGGTCCAATACGTTGTTGTATACCCGCGGATATTTCTCTTTCTAACCACACAATTACTAGTACACCTATTGTGATTCCCAATATGAGAATCAAAATAGGGACAAGCATCCATATAGTTTCATAAACCTCTTTTAAGGATTCTAATCTGGAAAAAGACTTGATAGCTTGTACTTCTGTTGTATCAATTATCATTTCAACGATCAACTTCTCCCATAATAATATCTATGCTACCTAGTATCGTCATAATATCAGCCAATTTCATTTTTTTAACTAACTGAGGAAGAATTTGCAAATTGATAAAACCCGGGGAACGAATTTTCCATCTCCAAGGAAAAACACTCTGATCTCCTATCAAAAATATTCCCAACTCCCCCTTTGGGGCTTCGACTCTCACATAAAGTTCTTGTTTAGACAATTCAAAAGCAGGAGATGGCTTTTTACTAATGAATCGATATTCAAAATCATTCCATTCAGGATATTTTATTCTATTAAAGCGTCGGATTTCTAAATTCTCATAGGGACCCCCTGGAATTCCTTCTAGAGCCTGTTGAATAATTTTGATGGATTCCGCCATTTCACCGATTCGTATTAAATAACGAGCTAATGAATCTCCTTCTTTTTGCCATTGGACTTCCCAATCAAATTCGTCGTAACACTCATAATGATCAACTTTACGAAGATCCCATTGTATTCCGGAAGCTCGTAGCATTGGTCCTGATAAACCCCAATTTATTGCCTCTTCTCCACCAATAATGCCCACTCCTTCAACTCGTTCTAAAAAAATAGGATTTCGCGTAATAAGTTTTTGGTATTCAGCAATCCCTGTTAAAAAATAATCACAAAAATCTAAACATTTATCTATCCATCCATAAGGTAGATCGGCAGCTACTCCGCCGATACGAAAATAATTATGCATCATTCTCATACCGGTGGCAGCTTCGAATAAATCATATACCAATTCTCTTTCTCTGAAAATATAGAAGAAGGGGGTCTGCGCACCAATATCTGCCATAAAAGGGCCGAGCCATAACAAATGAGAAGCTATACGACTTAACTCCAGCATAATCACTCTGATATAGCTAGCCCTCTTAGGTACTTGAATATTTCCCAATTGTTCTGGTCCATTTACCGTTATTGCTTCGGTGAACATAGTGGCTAAATAATCCCAACGTGTTACATAAGGCAGATATTGTATAATTGTTCGGTTTTCCGCAATTTTTTCCATCCCTCTGTGTAAATAACCCAATATTGGTTCACAGTCAATAACATCTTCACCGTCTAAAGTAACGATGAGTCGGAGAACGCCATGCATGGATGGATGGTGAGGACCCATATTGACTATCATGAGGTCTTTTCTTGTAATTGGTACAGTCATAGGTTTTTCCCCGATTCATTATTAAGTTTTCCATGAATTGCTGAAAACAAAAAGAAGTTCATCCAAATTCAAGCTCTAATAAATCAAATAATTCAAAACGACTCTTCAAATTAACGTGTTTTTAGCTTTCGAATGTTCAATTGACTGATTAATTCTTTATAACGTACTCCATCTTTTTTTAACAAATAAGCCAGTAGTCGTTGCCGTTTTCCTAGAATTTTTCGTAGACCTCTCTGAGATGAATAGTCTTTTTTGTGCAATTCCAAATGTGAAGTAAGTCTTCGTATCTCATTGCTAAAACGGAATACTTGAAATTCAACGGACCCCCTGTTTTCTTCTTTTTCTTCATGCGAAATAACGGATATGAATGATTTTTTTGTCATAAATTTTACACCTTCCTTTTTTTTTTACCAAATATGTATGGAATTTTGCCGATCAGTAATAATAATGCCAGCTATTTTTAGCTGGTACACATAATAATCCGAATTTCCTTATTCATTCATTTTATCAAAATGAATGAATAAAGAAAATTCTGTTGATTCATTTCTGGATCTAATTGATACGTTATAGAATTAGTATCATGTATCGAAATTGGATGTAAGACAAGGCGTGTGCGCATCTATTTATCTACTAGATGATAAGGAATATATAAGATAAATGTATCATAAATGAGTTTTTAATCGTGGATACATATGTATTCTTAATATACTAAAACGACTACCTTTTTAATCGTGGATACATATGTATTCTTAAAATACTAAAACGACTACCGTTATTAGTATCGAACCAATAACGATTCATACAAGCTAAATCTTCTAATCGATAATTGGGCCAAAGAAAGAATTTTAATTTGATAAGTTTATTTTTATCTCGATCAAGATCTTTATCTTTGCTTTTATCAAAAAATTGACTACAGTTATTAATATGGATCCAATAACGATTCATACAATCTAAATCTTCTAATCGATAATTGGAATTGGGCCAACGAAAGAATTTTAATTTGATAAGTTTATTTTTATCTCGATCAAGATCTTTATCTTTGCTTTTATCAAAAAATTGACTACAGTTATTAATATGGATCCAATAACGATTCATACAATCTAAATCTTCTAATCGATAATTGGAATTGGGCCAACGAAAGAATTTTAATTTGATAAGTTTATTTTTATCTCGATCAAGATCTTTATCTTTGCTTTTATCAAAAAATTGACTACAGTTATTAATATGGATCCAATAACGATTCATACAATCTAAATCTTCTAATCGATAATTGGAATTGGGCCAACGAAAGAATTTTAATTTGATAAGTTTATTTTTATCTCGATCAAGATCTTTATCTTTGCTTTTATCAAAAAATTGACTACAGTTTTTTACCCTATTCCCATTGCAAAATACTGGGTTTTTATCCACACCTTTATTATTCCTTGAGTTGAAACAAATTAGAATTCTCAATTCTCGACGACGTCTAGGCGATAAAATATTTTCAGGAATAAGCAAATCATAATTGTTTTTGTCTCTGTATCTTTTTTGATTATTTTGGTGTTTACTCTTACTCTTATGAACCAATGAAATACCTATGGTTTGATACAGAATAAATTGCCCATCACTATTTATAGACATAGACAGGCGAATTGGTTCAATAATTAATAGTCCTTTTTCTAGCAATTTTGATACAGGTATAATGCTCCTAGGCAGCGCTATATCCAGACTCAATTCTCCCTTTTTAATAAAGGACATAGCAAAGTCTTTTCGCCTTTTTGGGCTCAAATTAATCATAAGGACAATTAGGTCGATAGCGGCGTACACGTCCTCATCATCCAAAAGTTCATACCAGTTCAATTGTAAAAGAAAAAACTTTTGCAGTATGCAAAGAAAGTCTTCGTCTATACTAAGACTTTCTTTGTTTTCAAAATTCTTTCGGACATATGATCCAAGATTTCTTTGACCTACGAGTTCGTTTTCATCTTGAGTTAGAGAATCAAAATCAAAAGCATTCTCGTTTTTCGTCGTATTGACACTAAAATATTCAAAATTTTCAAAAAGAAAATCAATTGGTGGTATAGACCAGGGCTTGATTTTATATGCATTATAAGGTAAGACCAATTCTGGGAAGAACCAAGATTCCAGATTCGATATAGGACGACTTTTTAGTATTTCTTCATTCATTCCCATCCAATCAAAAAGGTTTTTCTTTTGATGTGATCGGTTAATTTCTGGATCTGGATCAATTGTGCGACAAAAAATATCTTTATCATCGTACCAAATTTCTCTCTTCTCAATTTCATTTTTTTTCTCATTAATTTCATCATCAATATCAAAAAAGTCATCAATAATTTGAGAATTCTTAAGTTCAATCTTAGTATTCTTATTACTACTAGTACTGATATCGATCCAGGCTCCAATACGACCTTTCTTGCTAAGATCAAAATGGATAATTTTCCAATCAAAATATTTTCTATCCGTATTTTTCTCTATATCCATAATATTATTTATTCCTAAATAATTAGTGATAGGGATACTCCACCACATATCAATTAAATTGCCTTTATGTATGTTGTAATTATAAGTATAAGAAAATTCTTGGTTTTTATTTCCTTGGAATGGTATCCTATAACTATATGAATCCTTCTTATCCTCATGAAAAAGAAATTTATATGATAAAACCTCATATTTATGGTTTTTTTTTAAATTTTCTTTTTCATCCGGTAATAACAATAAATGGGCTTCAGAATTATTTGCATTTTGGTAATTGGAATTAATTAATTGTTCTTTTTCATATGAATTCCATTTTTTTTTTTTTAAATTTTTATTTTCACCCCGACAATATTCATTGATTTTATTTCGCCATTTTTGTGGCACTAATCCTAATCGAGACCATTTTCTCTTAGATAAATGGTATTGATAATTACTTTTTAACCAGTTTTTCCATTGATTCATTCCAGAATTTGGAAGTTTCTTAGTACTTAGTTCGGAATGAATTATTCCTTGTGCTCCAAAATAATCTTTTATTTCATTCTTAAGAAATAAAGATGTTCCGTAATATTGAAAGACAGATCTTAACTTATATAAGTTAATAAGTTGGGCTTGTGATAATTTGTAAAATACGTAGGCTTGTGACAAAAAAGATAAATCAGAATGACTTCTCGAATTCTCATTAATCTGACTACTAAGCAAACTACTAAACAAAAAATGTGATTTTTTTATAGTCAAAATAAACTGAATTGGATTTTTATTTGTTCTATCACCCCTTTCTTGATTTGTTTCATTATTGTAAATAGATTTATCCAAAATTTTTTTTGTTAATCCAAGAAAAAAACGTTGTGTATAAATTCTGGAAATATTCAAAATATATAGAAATAGATCTACATATATCTTTTCCATAAAAAATTCTATAAAATAACTTGATTTACGGATTAATCGAGCATTTCTTCTTTTTAATATCTGAACAATATTTTGGAGTGATTCTAATCTTTTAACACCATAATGTGTTTTGTTAGGACTAATATTTACAATTTTTGAAATTTGAGCTATTTGATTTCTGATTGTACTTCTTCTATTAGCCAGATCTTTCATTCTTTTTTGTGTCACTGAATAATTTGTCAAATTCATGAATTGGGCTTCAATGGATGATTCATGAATCATCTGATTATTAATTATAGAATTGTTTTCTTTTTTAATTTCACTTGATTTGTCTCTTAATTCAAATTCGAGAAAGTTTTGAATCAAAATAATCCAGTTTTTTTTTGCACAGTTCTTTCGAAATTTGTTAATTTTTTTGTAGAGTTTTTTAAAAATAGGTTTAAAAAAGGAAAATATTTTTGGGGTTTGGGGAGGACCATAAGGAGTTTCGGTTGCCAGTCCTATAGCTGTTAAATAAAAAGAATCACTTTTATCTCGATCAGAAGGCCTGTGCCAAGGTTTTAGTCGGAAAGGATATACTACCTTTATCTGCATACCCTCCTCTGTCCAGGTTTCAGGCAATTCTTTTTCTGAGAATGGAACACCGCTATAGGTACATATAAAATGTATTTCTTTATTCCACTCTTTGAAATCTTCCGACAACTCAGGACGTTGCAATAATAATATACGGCCAATATTTTTCGCTATTATCAATAAAGGTAACATAATGTGTTTTCTAAAAGTTGACTGGGCCAATAGCACCAAAGACCTTATTGCTTGACCGTATGTAAGGTCATCCCAGATTGCTTCAGCTTCTTTTATTTGTTCCTCTATTTCGTCCATTTTTTTCAGTTGTTTTCCTGATTCTTCGAGAGAAATAAGGAAATCTTCGAAAGAAGGGTAATAAGCCGAAAGTTCAAATTCTGAGATTTTTCCCATATACCTTAGAAAATTTCCTTTAATAAGCTGGTAAAGCTTAAGCAAAGCATAAAGCCAAGAATCTGTTCTGTTGCAAAAAAATCCGGAATGAACATGTGCTTGCCACACTGACCAAATACTCGTTTTACGTTTTTGAGCACGCATGGAACCTTTGATTAATTCTCGATCAAATTGTGATCCCGGTACATAACGTTTTAAAATTAGTTGGTTTATTACTGCGTCTTCGTCTTTATTTTCATAAAGAATTGTACGTCTGACCGGTATTTCGCGAATTTCAGGCTCCAGTACCACGCCGTCGTCTTCTTCTTTATCTAGTTGTTCTATTTCATCCATTAGTGTGTATGACCAGCGAGGAACTTGTTTACTGATTTCGTTTATTCCAATAGCTTTTTTATTAGCTGTTTCTGGAATCGTTTCCGTTTCCGTTTCCGTTTCAGTTTCAGTTTCAGTTTCAGTTTCAGTCAAGGAATCTTTTATAAAAGACATGAAATGCTCAAATTCTGCTGATAGGGATTCTTTATCAACTGTATCTATTTTCTGTTCGAATTCATGATAATTATAGTCATTACCGAGGAAGCTTTGAATTTTATTTATCCAAATTGCATCTTCTACCCGATTTTTTTTTATTTGTATTTCCGTTTCATTTTTAATTCCCGTGGAGGGTTTCCCATCTTTTATTTGTATTTCCCTTTTATTTTTAATTCCCGTGGAGGGTCTCCCATTTTTTATTGGTATTTCCCTTTTATTTTTAATTCCCGTGGAGGGTCTCCCATTTTTTATTGGTATTTCCCTTTTATTTTTAATTCCCGTGGAGGGTCTCCCGTTTTTTATTGGTATTTCCCTTTCATTTTTAATGCTAATGGAGGGTCTCCCATTTTTTATTGGTATTTCCGTTTCATTTTTAATTCCCGTGGAGGGTTTCCCATCTTTTATTGGCATTTCCGTTTCATTTTTAATTCCCGTGGAGGGTTTCCCATCTTTTATTGGCATTTCCGTTTCATTTTTAATGCTAATGGAGGGTGAAAATAAAATTTTTATTAGTCCACGATAGGATCCATTTAAGAAAGGATCGTATATTTTTGGTAAATATTCATTTGTTTCTTTATCATTGCATAATCGAGTTTTTTTTTCGAATACATTATTTATCTTTTTAAGTCCTTTTTTGTCTAAAATTGCAATTCTATTAGAAAATTCATTGCTTAAGCTGTTCTTTTTTTGTTCATTGGTATAAATCCAATAATTGTACAGTTCATCATAGAAGAATTTTTCTGTTGTAGACAAAGAAATCTTTCTTTGTATCATTTCCCAGAAAATGGCTAAACTAGGTGAATATGAAAAAGAAATTCTTTGTTTTCCATCATTTTGACATGTATAAAAAAAATATTGTGACATTTCATTTCTTACCGCATTTTCGAATCGATTGTTTTTTATATATCGCATTGGACGATTCCAACGGTCATAGTCGAAAAGAAGAGAAAAAAGAAGGGGTTTTTCAAACAATAAGGTTTCTTCTTCAAGTATTTCTAACTTCGAAATATCTTGATTCCCAGAATAAGAAGTTGGGCTATTTTTATAGCATGCTTCTTTAAAAAGGGAAGGAGAAGGATCTTCCGCGGTGAATCCCTGTTTTTCCTGTTTGGAAGTTTTTTCTAGTTCAACAAAAAGGGAAGGAGAAGGATCTTCCGCGGTGAATCCCTGTTTTTCCTGTTTGGAAGTTTTTTCTAGTTCAACAAAAAGGGAAGGAGAAGGATCTTCCGCGGTGAATCCCTGTTTTTCCTGTTTGGAAGTTTTTTCTAGTTCAACATCTGTTTCTTCCTCTGTTTCTTCCTCTGTTTCTTCCTCTATGACTTCTTGAGGTTCTGTCAGTCTATGAGTAAAAATAGGTGACGGCATTCTGCCTAAAGTGCAGAGACAGGTAATAAATACGAGAATACTACCGATTTGATCCATAGAATTTCTCAAATCGAAGATAAAATTCTGATAAAATCGAAACACATAGTAAAGGTACTTTTTAGATCTAATGTACTTATTCGATCTAACCAAAAAATTTTGCTGTATCCAGACTAATACCAATCTAACCCATTTCATGAATAAAATGTGACCAATTAACCAACCAACAAAACTACTTGTTACAAATAACATCTTGTTGTTGTATCGAAACATATAAATGTTGACTAATCTGGCTAACATTGAACTTGGGAAAAAGAAATGGTTCAATAATTGAAAAATGAGATTATTCAGGAATATACATTGAATGCTGAGATTACGCATTGAATTTTTGCTAGTAGATTCATAATCAAAAAAGTCGTCGGAATTGTACCAGCAGTAATGAAAGAAAAGATAGGGTAGAACTAGGAAAGTTATTGTATGAGGTCTACCCAATGCTAGATGCAGAGGCGTATAATAGATCGATATGAACATCATGAGCTGTCCCATAATAAAACCAGTTGCTGCTGATACCTCCTTCTCGATTGCTTCTTCTCCTTCTTCTATAACCTGAATCTGAGCCTGGAGAAGTAAGAGATAAGAGGGCCCTATGGAGAATGTGGTCAGAAATCCATAATAGAGTCCGACCACAACGACCGAATTGATTATCTTCATGGATAAGGATGCTAGATTACCTAGTAGAAAAGATTGAGAAATCATGATAAACCTCCTTTTGTATTGGAATTTTTGGATTATTATATGATAATTTTGATATGATTATTATATAAAAATTTTGATATGATTATTATTATATGATATAATTTTGATATTTTCCTATTTACCCTTTCAAATTTATAAATATACATACAATTTATAGATAGAAAAAACTTTTTTTATTTTATTGTGTTGTGACAAAACAAATACGTTGATGGGGAAAAAATCCCCATCTTAGAAATGACAAAATAGACTAAAAAAAAAAAAGAAAGGTGATGAAATCTTCTATTTTTTTTTCAAACAAATAAAGTACCATTTTATGGTCAACATAATAGTTCTTTTCTTATTTTACATATCATAAGACAAAATAAAGTTCCAATTTTCGAATTTTATACAGTTCAAAACATTAATTAGTGAATGCAAAGCATTAATTCCATATTGAAATTGTTTATTTTTTATATTTTAGACTCTAAGTGAAAAAAAAATTATTTCAAATTTTTTAGAAGATTTTTTTGAGTTAGGCTGATTTCGATTGTTCGTATTTCGATTGTTCGTATTCGACGAAGATTTTATTATTTATTTTTTCTATAAACAAAGTTGAATTCCCGGAATAAAGAGATTTTGCTATTGAAAAAGCTTTTAACGCTGCCCAATATCCCTTTTTTTTCCAAATATTTTTACGAATATGCTTTTTGGAAATAGAAGTACGTTTTTTTGGAACTGCCATTTAAAATGGATTACTCATTGTTGTAGTTGGATGTGAAAGACATCTATTGGTCAAACGAATCTTTGTTTCCTATTCATTATCTATGTATTTAGATTCTAGACGATACCCTCTTGATGAAATTTTTCAAAATAGAAAAGCATAATCTAACTAAAAATATATGAAATATATATATATTAATTCCCTAAAATATTCAATTAGGAGAAACAAAATTTTCTATGGAGTATAATATGTTTAATTTAAAATACTTCGTGCGAAATTGATGAATAAATTTAATAAAAATGAAATAATTAATAAAAATTTCTACTTATACTTAAGATCTCCATATATTTTGTATATTTTTGCTGTATTGCATTAAATTTACATGTGCATATTAAGCCACATCGAAAAATTTAAGAACCCTTAGCTAATCTTAATTGAAAAGCTTGAATTTTTTTTTTTCGAAAATAGAAATAAATCGAATTTCCAATTTTCAAATTGAAATGATATCCATAAATTAATCCCATAAATAAATTTGTTTAAAGAATTCATAATTTGAGACATTTTAGTGATTTTTTTTATTCTATGTTATGGAAAGTAGAAAGTAAAGTAAGAGGTATCATATCCTTTTCTATAAACTATATAAAATATATAACTATAAAAAAAAAGAATATTTTTCTATGTTTTTGTTTTTCGTTTGGAATGGAAGACAATCGAATAATTTTTCGTAAAACCAGTTAATAATTATGAATAAACTACTGAATAAACTTATTAAAATAACTAGTTCCTAGTTTTTTGTATTACTGATTTTTTTATTAGATCGTTTATTAGATCGTTTATTAGATTTTTAGTAGATCTTATGATTCATACTATTTTTTAGTCTAATTTTTTATCTTTTATTCTATATTATATATATTCTAAATAACTTAACTGTAAATGAAAGTCGAATTTTTTTTGATTCCTACTTCATAGACTTCAACATTTTACATTTACTTAATAATTAAGGATTCACTTTTACTAACAAATTCATTATTTGACCAATTAGAACTTCTTGGTTTGAATATTAAAATAAAAAATGTTCAATTCAATAATATTTTGAATTAATATTATTGAATATAAAATCGGAAATTAACAAATTCTATTTTAAGTTATGTAAAAACTTGATTTTTTTTATTGACTTCTTTCAATTCAAAAGAGGCAAGAACCGGCGAATCGTAAACAAAAAATCAAATTTAAATATAAAATTTAGATATTCGATTATGGAACATATATACCAATATGCATGGATTATACCCTTCATTCCACTTCCAGTTCCTTTGTTAATAGGAGTGGGACTTCTCCTTTTTCCGACGACAACAAAAAATCTTCGGCGTATATGGGCTTTTTCTAGTATTTTGTTGTTAAGTATAGTTATGATTTTCTCGACGAAGCTGTCTATTCAGCAAATAAATAGCAATTCTATTTATCAATATGTATGGTCTTGGACTATTAATAATGATTTTTCTTTAGAATTCGGCTACTTGATCGATCCACTTACCTCTATTATGTCAATGTTAATTACGACTGTTGCAATTCTAGTTCTTATTTATAGTGATAATTATATGTCTCATGATCGGGGATATTTGAGATTTTTTGCTTATATGAGTTTTTTCAATACTTCCATGTTGGGATTAGTTACTAGTTCAAATTTGATACAAATTTTTATTTTTTGGGAATTAGTTGGAATGTGTTCGTATCTATTAATAGGGTTTTGGTTCACACGACCTATTGCTGCAAATGCCTGTCAAAAAGCGTTTGTGACTAATCGTGTAGGGGATTTTGGCTTATTATTAGGAATTTTAGGTATTTATTGGATAACAGGCAGTTTCGAGTTTCGGGATTTGTTTGAAATATTCAATAACTTAATTAATAATAATGAGATCCATTTTTTATTTTGTATTTTGTGTACTTTCTTGTTATTTGCTGGTGCAGTTGCTAAATCTGCCCAATTTCCCCTTCATGTATGGTTACCTGATGCTATGGAGGGGCCTACTCCTATTTCAGCTCTCATACATGCTGCTACCATGGTAGCAGCGGGGATTTTTCTAGTCGCTCGACTTCTTCCTCTTTTCGTAGTTATACCTTACATAATGAATGGAATATCTTTTATAGGTATAATAACCGTACTATTAGGAGCTACTTTAGCTCTTGCTCAAAAAGACATTAAGAGAAGTTTAGCTTATTCTACAATGTCTCAACTGGGTTATATGATGTTAGCCCTAGGTATAGGTTCTTATCGAGCTGCTTTATTTCATTTGATTACTCATGCCTATTCAAAAGCATTATTGTTTTTAGGATCCGGATCCGTTATTCATTCAATGGAAACTATTGTTGGATATTCTCCAGATAAAAGTCAGAATATGGTTCTTATGGGGGGATTAACAAAACATGTGCCAATTACAAAAACTGCTTTTTTAATAGGTACACTTTCTCTTTGTGGTATTCCGCCTCTTGCTTGTTTTTGGTCCAAAGATGAAATTCTTAATGCTAGTTGGTTATATTCGCCGATTTTCGCAAAAATAGCTTATTTCACGGCCGGATTAACTGCATTTTATATGTTTCGAATCTATTTACTTACTTTTGA